GGTCACTCCCTTTGAGCTAACTGAGCTAACAGCAGGATATATTAAAAAGTGAAATAGCCAGCCTATCTCTTAATCGTACGCTTACGAGCATATCTTAGTTCCATCTCGTGGGAGTCCATCTTCCTTCCCGTTTGTTTAAGTTTGAGTTCCCTTCGGGAGGTGGGGTAGGCAAGTTTGAGGTGGGCAAGTGAGCTCTCCCGGCCGGTCTCCTAGGGTCTAAGACAGGGAGTTAGTAAGTTTTCAAGGAGAGGCGGCAAGTTAACAAGCCAGTTTCTTTCACCAATCCTGTGAGCTAGCTCCTTTCTTTCTTCCAGTGTGGAACTAGAACCAGCCTATAATCTATTCATCTTACGATTTGTTTTTACTACGTATCATTAAGAACTAGAATACTAGGGCTCTTTAGCCCGTTCCTCAATCGAAAATAAAATCACCAAGGTAGGAATTGGGCACCGGAGAATGAAACTTTTACAATCCATATGGATGTACTTCTGCTGTCAAAATGAGAGTTTCAGGCACCTTGTGGTGTGGGGAATCATTCGATGTCGGAACCATGTTCTATAAAGATCCCACTACAGCCATTCCAGACATCAGCTTAGGCGCGAGTAACAGACCCTAGGGGGAAAGATTCCTAAATCCACTCTTTCGGTCGGCTTCGGTACCTATTGATGAGGAGAAGCCTACACATGCTATGCCGGTTCGATTTATAGATCCTAGAAACAAGGGATTCTTTCTCTTTGGTCTTCGGTTCATAACGTCCAGTCCTGCAGGAGGTGCTTTCAGAGGATACTTATCCCGGATCAGCATCTGAGTTTGAGTTGAGTCAGTGTCGTACTATTCATGATCAATTCAACCAGAGACGGGGAAGATACCTAAATGAAATAGTCAAAAATTCCTTAAAAAAAAGGGCTATAGGCCAGCCTAACATAAAGAGGAAGAATCGTACTACCCACATTGTTTGCCTTTCGACAGAAACATTTCCCTTAACCGTAGTAGGCGAGCAGGTAAACTATATTGTTCCCAGAGGCATTCTTTAAAGCATCAAAACTACGTGTATCACTGGCAGTCCCCGGGAAAGTTATCTCGACCCGGCCAAAAAAAAACGCAATTTCGACTCATCAAGATTCAATCTATTTGGGGGGGTGCCCGACCCAGGTATGGATTTTTGTCTTCTTCGTATGGGATATAACCCCGCAAGGTGGAGTACCGTACCACAAGGTTTTTATTCCCACTTCAAATGCCTATTAAACATGTTGTCAATAGTCTGTCACGCCGTCTCGATCCTCAAATGGGCGCTACCATAGATAGAAAAGATCTTCCCACCTATCTATCGATTGGTCATCCCAGTTTTGGGACTCAATATTGATATTGTCGGGGCACCTTTAGGGTATGACCAGGAGCGGAGCAAAGACAACCTATCTTGCTGCTACGAGTGCCTACCCAATAGCTGATTCTTTCTATTATGCTGATAAACTCTGATAACCCTACATCAAGTAGTGGAGAGACAAACCGCATTTAAGGAATAAAAACCTCGGATTCCTATTCCTTTGTTGAGGCAAATTTCCTTTTTATTGTGCCCATTAGGCTAGTCCAAATTGAATTAGTCAATGCGCTAAGTAATCTCCTTGCCTGCCCGCCTCAGGAACATTCTAATCAATGGTCTCGGGAATTTTCTACGATAGGTCTCACAAGACTAAGTCAATTTCGTCTCACTAGTAATCGAGACGGGATGAGTCGATGCCAGGTGCCATGCTTATCCGTTGTTAGCGCTTTGTTTCTTCTCATCTCAGATGTCGCCTTGAGAGTTCCATCCTCACCCGGTCCTTGGCTCTTTCCTGGTGTCAGGTTATCAAGAATAGAATCAGAGTAAAGAAGATTCATTTCATCTGCATCCCTCCTCCTCCTTGAAGGAAGTACACTGACATAGATTGATTACCGACCGCTCCCTTCCTGTGGTTCTGTTCTCCCGGCTTTTCAGCTAAAGTTTTTATTCCTCCTGTGGATGTAGTCAATATAAAATCACTGCAGCTCTGGGATCTATTGAGCAAAGAACTTTCTCTGCCATCTAACCTGCGCACTCCAATCAATCTAAAGAAAGGTATGCCTTACCTGATTCACGCACAGCTCTATTCTATTCTGCTTTCAATCTATCTCAGAAAGTGGTACAGATCAAAGTTCTATCCTACTGCTCCTGATATGAAGGTAAGCGGTTGCTGCTAGTACTATATTAGACTTCAGTCTTTCTTTCTCTCTCTGATAGTAAGAGGAAAAGGTTTTTATACGGAAAGATAACACACTAGGGTAGATTGGAAAGGGAACAGGAACACACTTTAGTCTCTCGACATCTCATTAGACATTAGACAACAAACATAGAAGAGTCAGCAGCTCTCTTCCTCAGTCTTGGTTATCTTACAGGGTCGGCTAGGTGAGTTTGATTCCCATTCCCGTGGCAAAAGGAAAAGAGCTTGAGCTTGATATCCGGGCTTCTATCGGTGAAGAAAGGATATATCCTTACCGAGATTGTTCCAGGGTATGTCTCCCGTGGTACATACAATACAGAGAAGCTTCGCGCTTCCTTTATCGGTTCGGTTAAGCAATTAGATTGCCTTTCCCTGGTTGTTGGCTATCAAGTGAGATGCCCATCCTAGGGCTTCAGTCAGCTATCCTCTTTTTTTTCTGCCTGCTTCTTTCTAGCGGCAATGGATCTTAAGTAAGGAATTACCCTCCAGCAGCTCTTTTACCTATAGGGGACGCGTATGTCCGGTACAAAAAAAAAAGGAACATTCTATTCCATCGGTTAATCAAAGAAAGGATATGCTCCTACCGAAGTTCACTGAAGTTCTCGGTTAAGGCTTCCCTTCCATTGGATCTGTAGGATATCGAGTTTTCTTACCGCCTCGATCGGCTATGGGATATGCAATTCTCTTTCCTGACCTAACACAGAGCAAAGTACGCGCTAGTGCTAGTACACGAGTAGACCGCTTTCACCTAGCTATTGCTCACTAACAGAACCTCCCCGTACTGGAGACAAGTTAAGATAAAAATCCTCTTGATTTGAGGAGGGGTGAAAGGGGAAAGAAAACAGCTGTTTTTCCGAGGGGCGATAGCATTTAACTGCCATCAAGGGTTATTTATAAAAGGGTGCTCATCAAAGCATAACCGGGCCTTTTTGGTAATTAGAGGAGATATAATAATGGATAAGAAGGCAGATTGAAATGCCAGTCTGCCCTTCCCCTTCAGCGACCGAAGACTCATTCTGCCTGCAACAGATGTCTTATATGCATTTGGCAGAAACTCTTAGATGAAACGATATGAGGGAATCTTCCTTTTTTCTAGACTAAAATATCCTGACGCTTACCCGTAACCACGACTCCCTTTGATTATCATAAGTTAATATTAGAAATGTGGGTCTTTCTCGTCAGGTCTATGTTCTTGCTTTCAATTCAATCTTTCAAATCGGGTCTAGAATGACTATTTTTCCCAGACAAACAAGTCTCCTCTAGCTTAAGGAGTAGTCCATAGCTAAAAAAAAATCTATGGTACTAGCTTATTCCAGTCATTGGGCACAACTTCCCTTTCTGTTTACAGAGAATAGGAAGCTTCCTCTATCCCATCCATCTTCTTGGGCAAATAAGATGCTCGCTCACTCCACTACGCCACTTGCTGTGCAGTCTCCAATACGCCACTTTCAGTTCCACAGAGTGTTTCCAATCTTCTTGGGTATAGAGAGGAATCTAAGGGTGCTAGCTCCATTGCGGGAAGCACCATATGCCGCTTCTGTACCAACGCCTGCTTCCTCCTCTAAACAAGCAATAGCCAGCTGAAGTGAGCCAAGCTCAACAATCTGGAATGCTTACTCACTCAAGCAGTAAGGCGACTCCGCGGGCTCAATCAGAGGTTCCTATGCAAAGCCAGCTATGAAGCGAATAAAGCGCAGTTCGCACTCTCGATGGGATGGGTCGGGTTCGGTCAATGAAATGCCTTTTCCAAGCACGATCAGGCTTCAGGGTAGCTTCTGGGAGTGCTCTACGAGAAGGCATATGTGTTACATCCGGGAGTGCTCAATGAGTAAACATCATCCCGTTCATTATCAGAGTAACTCCCACAAAGATAAGAATCGAACACTCCTTACACAGAGGAGCGATCAGAGGTTGAATACGGTTGTGCATCAACCAATCCATTCATTCTTCCTCCACTCATCTTCTGAGGAGAAGCACTTTTTTTTTGCATCAAAGACTCTTTAACCAGCCATTGCTGTTAACCCAGCCATTCCTACCTATTAGGCGCACTTCCTCCATTCATATTAGGATCACGGATCCATACATACCCCGGGATTTTGTCATTCTAGATTATTATAATTATATATATAAGGTATCGCTCGGGCTTCTAGCCCATCGCTCAAGCACTCCTACTCGTACGAGAGGTTGAATTGATGACCGGTAACGATCAAGTTGGTATGCCTGTTATTTCCGTAGTATAAAAGTGCTCACACCCTAGCCGGTATTCTCTTCTAGACGTAGGTCCGCTCCTCGTTCACCACAAAACATGTCGAAATTCCACAATCGGGGGAATGAATCAGCGCTTCCCGATACGGCATGCAGCTAGCTGGCTGAACCGATATATCTTACTAAGATATTTAAACCGTCGATTCAGGTGGAGAGAGAGTGGAATCCTTGGCTGGTATTTGATCGCTAGTTGGTTCGGATAAATAGATTGCTTTGGTTCGGCTTGGAACCTCGACGTGCTACCTACTAATGGTCTCGAATAAAGGTTCTTAGCTGCCGTTGCTTGGGCGCTAGGGATTGGTCCTGATGGCAAGGATTCACTTGATTGCTTTGAGCTCCCTGGGAATGGAAATGCAGATGCAGAGGCTGCCTCCCAAGCATTTGATCCAGGAACAGAAGACATTAGATCCAGCTTTGGGCTCAGTACCTCCATTAGGTCACTGACTCCCATTTCCGTTGATTGGACAACCGGCCTTAACGGCGCTCCCTTAGCTTCTCTCGTTGGGAAGCATTTGAGGGCAGGAGCTTTCATTTGGGTGACCAGTAGATAGATACCGGGGTTATCCCCTCCTTTCTTTGCCAGGAGAGAGGAAATACTTGGATTGGTGTTGCTATCGGGTCATATGGAGAATGATGGTGATTCCATGCTTTCGGGCTAGGCATTGGAATTGGATCGGGCGGGCCCGGTGAAGAAGCATTGGATCCCAGAGATGGAATGGAGCTGTTGAAGAGGCGGGTTGATTAGTTCTGGTTGGAGGGCTACGAACTCCTTCTCATTGTTCCGCTCCTCTTCTCTTCTTTAATGGTTGACCAGGCACTGAAGGTCGATCATCTGTGTTCACCTGGTATGGATATAATTGAAGAGTGGAGGTGAAGGGCTCCTGTCATCCGGCAATGCAAGACCCACTCCAGATCGATGCCTCTTGGTCAGACCATTTCCGTATACTGAGATTGACGACATAGCGAGATAATTCCGTAAGATGGTATTGCAGTGCTTATTGAATTGTCAACAATCCTCTCTTCACATCTGCTAGAAAGAATTATTAGGGCTTTGGAGAGTGAATAGCTATTCTTTTTCTCACATCTCGATTTCTTTGGGAAGATAAGAGACTTTGCTGCTCTCCCACCTTCAACTAAGGTAGTCGCTTAGCTAACTAAAAAAGCATCCTCTAACGAGGATACCACTGTATATTTAGATACCCTCAAAGCAAAGGTGAGGAATAGGGCTGGCTAACAAGTAAACGAGAGACGTAAGTGAACGAAGTTGGCATCTTCGAGCTAAGCAAGCAAATAAACTACTTCTCTTTGTTGCGAAGTGAGCCAGGTAAGCAAGGAAGTAATAGAAAGACTCTCAAGTGTTCTCATATTCTCCTATTTGACTCCCACTTGGGATTCACAAATAAAGGATAGATAAAGGAAACTTCAAGGGGCTTCTAATCTATTCTTTCTTGCCCCCCATTCCCTTAAGTGGGATATACCCTGTGCTGTGCAAGCTCGGAATTTGAACTGAAAGGAATATTATCCTAGGGAAACCTACTCGTTTAAACATCTCTGCGATAGAAGTTTTTTCTTCTTCTTTTCCGATTTCGAATCTTTTTTCTTAGCCTCAGTTCATGAGTTATTGTTAGACCGTTTCCGCCCTACGACTAGTAGTGCGTTCACTCCCTTTCGAGTAGGATTAACACTCACTAAGGAATAGCTTTTAGAAAGATTCTTTGGTAGGAAGATCCCTCAATTCCTATACTATGCTCCCAAGAGCTGATTCAATAGGAGACAACACCAATACCCACTCGATTGGACAAAACAAGACCTGGGTTGAATCCACGAGGCAATGAAAGTAAACAACAGGGTTGACCACTCGGGGATAGACTTGGTTCCTCAGTGACTCAGAAATGCACCACCTCAACACTCAGCTTGGATGAGCTGACCCTTCTCAACCAATACTGGGATTTCCGCTTTTGCTCTTGCATTCAATAATGGGAAGAACTTCTTCGTCTATTCTCTTCGAGGGATAGCAGCAACCTGCAGGTTCTAGAGATCTGTGGAAGAGGAAGAGAAGCACGACTCTCTTATAGAATAAGTAGGGAACAGAGCAGGCCTACTAGCAAATCTAGGAGTGACCGGAGGGCTAGGAAAGGGGAAAGTACTGAAAGAGAATCGATCTTATCTTGTTTACGAGTGGATGACATCATCAGATAGGATCCGTTTTCATGATCCATATATTCATTCTAAATATGAGATTTGACGAGCTTGACGAATCTGAGCGAGCAACACTTAAGACGCCCTGCTGTAAAAAAAATGGATGGACTAGTTTGTTAAAATTATTTTAGATAACTCTCAAAAAAACTGAGATTCCTGTATAAAGCCTTACAGCGACCAGTGTACCATTGTTCCTTAGCGAACTCCTTTCCCAAAGCGTCAAAGTCCGCATTGGATAAAGTAGTACTTGAGTATTCATCCATATTTGAAGGTCGGTTGTGCAACTTAGTCCCCAACAACAAGTCTTCATCTGATAATTTTATAGAACAGCATTGAGCCGTCGATGTGTCGATTTTTGCAACCTCTGCATGAGTTTTCTTCAGGAAAGGACAGAGCAGAGCTGTAATCAGCGCCTTTCTAAGATCTTCAGATAGACACAATGTGTCGTACACGCTTAGCAAGGAGGGTCTTTTCTTCAGATGGGCCATGACATTGTATTTGATCTTATTGGGGGAAGCTGTTTGGTTAGGTGGAGCTTGGGATGCCCCCACTGAAGGCGATGGAAGCTGTACGTCGGGTAATTGAGTATACCCGACCTTAGAGTTATCTTGTTGACATAAACTGGCTCCTTCGGGAAATGGAGTGGGCAATTATCTTCGTCGAATACATCGATCGTGAGGCAAGAATAAGTCGCCATGTTGGATGCAGCCACCTTCTTACCCTTACCCTTCTTTATAGTCTTCAAGAGTTCGGCGTCTATGGTTCCTTCATTTATCAGCCTTTTTATTTTGCGCTTCAGGGCAAAGCAATCTTGGATCTTATGCCCCAAAACCCTGTGGTAAGGGCAATATAGTGGATCCCCTACACGATCTGCTTCATGTGGACGCTTAGAGTCTGGCAACTCGATGAGATTTAGTTCTATCAATCCTTTGAATAAGTCATTTACTTCTTCGTCAGGAATGAAAACCTCGCCTTTCTCCTTTAGAGACTTTGGAGGACCATTTATTCTTTGAGAAGATTCGGCTTGAGCTTACTTTACTTTAAAAGGGCTTGGCTAGAAGTTTTTTTTTTTGGTCTCATGTTCCCATCTGAGGTAGCACCTGAAGTTCTAGGTTCCACCACACAGGCTTGTTTTGTCTGTGTCTTCTCAGGAGTTCTATCCTTCTTTATCAGTCACTTTATCAACGAACTTAGATCGTCGGGCGATATGACTAAGATAGTTATAAATCTCTGTGGCTTTGGAAGCAAGCTCTTCAAAAGTGATGGGTTGAGGACGATGTAAACTTAGATTCTTCCAGCGGTTGATCGGAGAATAGCAAGATATCTTATTGTAATAGTTAGCTAATTCCTTCAAACCCGTCAAAGTCCCATATCCCCTTCTCTGCCTTTGTCCCCTTACCAGCTTGCTAACTCCCTTCCCTGTAAGACCTCTACTTGAGACTATCCTAGGATGAGAAGAAGATTCATATTCAAGTTATCCCAATAGTAAAGACCGCGCTACCCTTGAAAACATACTTTTTGCCATTCCCGGAAAAGGCAAGGCCAAGGAGAGCAAGAGTAAGCCTGTCAGTAGCTGGCTATCTTTCTTTCTTAAGGCAGTTGTTACAGAAAGGACTAGCTGCGCTTATTCTATTCCGACAACGCTGACCAAAAACATGTATCGAAACCTGGCCAAACTTCCTATCTCCTCGTTCGCCGCCCCGGAAAGCCTTCCCCACCAACTCCATCTTCATTTCTTGTTCGTTCTGATTATGAGGGAAACGGTTTGAAATCCATAACTAGGGGGGAATCCGCACTCCTACGTGGACATCTAGAAAGGGAGTACTTGGAGACAGAGAAAGTGATTGTGCTACGTAATACTATAATTAATTGCAGGTTCGCTAATTTCTCTCCCTTGTTCTCTGGGTTCGGTAACCTGGGTAGCTAAAGGCTGCCTTGCTTCCCGTTGGTTGTGGTATAAATCTTTTTACGCAAATCCTTTCCTTTTAGGAGGATGTAATTACGATATTGACCTTCCTTGCTCAGCTTTTCCTCTCCCGGAGGTGATCTGAAGAAAGAGAAAGGATTCTTTCGTGTGGCTCGTCCGAATTGTTCTGATGGCTGGTAGCGGTTGGGCGCGGTTAGAGCAGGGAGTGCGGCATTGATGGGTTATTCAAATAAGAGAACTTCACCGATCGATCAAGTACTGGCATAAAGTAGAGCTTGGATAGTTGTTAGGATTTATATAAATGTGAAAAGCAGATTCCCTTTCTCGTTATCCAAGCCGCGGTTGAACAGTTCGAATCTCGACTAAGAATCTACGCTTTTGCAGTCAATTGATGATACAGAGAGCTCAAGCTTTTCCTTTCTTTTGGGGAATCCCAGCTATTAAGGAGAAGATGGAGCAGTTATGTTTAGTTCAGCAATTATGAAAAGTAAACCGACTAATAGGAAGTCATACCGTGCCTGTGAATGGGTATTCTATTGATCTATGTTATTTCTTTGTAGAGAAGTCGAGTATTGATCCACGCGGAATAAGAAGGACTTGCTATCCAATGCATGGGGGCCTTAGGAGTACCTTCACGAATGAATGTAGGACAGATATTTGAATGTTCGCTCTGTCTAGCAGACCCCCCTGTTAACCCGAGCTTTCACGACTAGGTGACGGAGTTGAAAGGTAGCCGGGGTTTAGCCAAGGAGGGCAGACTCTCGAATCAACGAGGAGCGTCCCGGGATAGAAAGGGTCAAAGCGAACAACGCGCACTAACAGGATAGGAGAGAAGGCTGCTTGACCAATAGATGAAGCAGCGGCAAGGGAAGCCCCATCTTCAGTCAAAGGGGAACCATCCACTATCGATTCGCCAAGCACTTGACTTTCGCTTCTCTTTGCCTGAGAGAGAAGAGCGTCAGCCCGCACGGTCCCTGTGAGCAGCGGATTGCTTCCGCGTTGAGCCCTTGGCACTGACCTTTGAGACATCGTTCCCGTAGCACCTTATACCTGACCTTGGAATGTCACTCTGCCTCACAAAGATCGTCTCTCTGGCACTTCCGCTTCCGGGGTTGGGTCAAAGCTATCGGTCGATCTCGTGGCGAGCCTTCCCCACCTACCTTACCTGGACCACCGTTAGCCCACCAACTTCCTTTGCAACCTGAACGCCCAACAACTTCCACTTCCACTGGGACTTGACCACCAACAGGCACTGGCTCACCTCACTACGCTCCGAAAGCTTCACCGTACTTTTCAGTTCAGCACGCCACTACTAGTTATTAAACCCCTTTGGGCATGGTCGGGGTACCTTTATCTCTCGTTATCAATTGAATCAGTCAAGAATACAATCAAGCGTTTATCGCCTTTGATCGCTCCCGGCTCGCTTTCGGGGCGAGCCTGCACTCTCGCTTCTCACTCGCCTACGAAAGAAAGCAAAAATACTAGACTCGACTTTTACACCTGCGCTTCCTCACCTGCCTCTCCACTCGTGCCTACTTTCACCAACCGTCCCCTACTCCATCCCTCTGCTTGGCTCTAGCCTTGTCCGGACCTCCACCTCTCTGAGTTCTCGCCCCCTTCGTTGCGTTCTTTGTCTCGTCCATCTGAGGCCGACGGCTAGGAAAGCATACCCTGATTGGATCGACCGAGTTCATCAGTTTCCAAAGGGGTATAAGGTGCCTGAGTTTGTTCTCTTTTCCGGTGAGGAGAAGAAGTCGACTATTGAGCATATAGCTCGGTTCTCGGTCCAGTGCGGGGAAGCTAGGTCCAAGGACTACCTCAAGTTGAGGCTCTTTACCAACTCTCTTACTAAATCGGCCTTCCCCTGGTATATGAACATCCCTCCAAACTCTATTAACAGTTGGTACGATCTGGAAAGCAAGTTCCATGAGCAATTCTATAGGACAGACCCAGACATTAAAGTTGCCAATTTGGCAAGATTGACTCAGCTCCAACGGTCGAATCGCGAGGTTTAGGAAGCTTTACCCAGACTAAGGGGTACGTGACTCTTACGCACTACGGGTTAGTGACTCGTTAACACTCCCCGTTCCGTGGGCTCAAGAACTCGATGCTGATGAAACTCCTGCTTTTAGCGACTCGGTTCCTATTACAGACAGGTGGCAGCTTCCCATGCAAAGCTTAATCGTTAAGTTTTGTCAATAACCGTTTTTACGCCTGGGTGGAAAGTCTAGAGCCGCTTTAGGTGGTAACCATACGGGCACCGCCTCTTGACCTCTCGTGTAAAGTCTATTAAACTCGTTTTACCCCACTTTCGCTTCTACGCTCCTAACGCCTAGTTGTGTAAGCCAACAAGTGAGTTTTGCTTACGTGACACAAGACAGATTGAAAGCAAAGGTAAAGCCGTCCAGTGATCAAGTAAAGGTTACGAAGTGATTAAATTGAACGTACGAGCGAAACGAAATACTTGTTTATATCAATATAGATATAAATGGAGCGAGAATCGGGAGTTGATATTGAGAAACGGAAGAAAGGCCGTGGATCCCTGATAGCCTAGTTGCTTCGAGCCTAACCCCTTGCTTGCAACAGAAACAATACCCGGAGAAAAGTTTCTACGCCTGTAAAGCCATTGCCCCTACGCCAAGCCCCGAAATAAAGAAGGAGGTTAGCCATCACGGGGAAGTGCAGTAAGTTATCTAGGATATGATAGATAAAAATGGAAGGAGCGACCCTTGGACCTATAACCTTACCTTTTTGGGGCTCACTCCTTTCCTACTCGCTTGATTTTGATGACCAAGGACTAGAAACGAAAAGCTAACTTCCAACCCTTGGAAAAACCTGATTCAAGACTTGCTGTACTCACTTTGATGTATTTTATAATTTATATTATAACTAGCTTGCTAGAACTCGTAACACAGCTTATAAAGAATACAAGATAAGATCTCAAGTAAGAGTAAGAGACTTAGTCTAAGAAAGGAAAGTCATTTCGTGAAATGGGATTCGTAGCCAGCAAGCAATAGCATCCTGTTGTTATAGAAGAAATTGAATTGCATAAAATAAATAAGGACCTCGCTCGAAAGCGAAACGAAATGGGGGACACTATCGGGTATGCCTGACAGAGAGAATTGCTTGCAACGCAACTACAAGCCCAGATGACTAATGGAAGGAAGAGCTTCTGGCTATCGAGAAAGCCCTGCTTGAAGAAAAGGCTACTTCCTACTGCCCTACCACCAAGAACAGATTCTCGCCATCTATTTAGAGGGGAACTTCTTATGAAACAACGCAGCTCCTAGTCCGACAGTTCGCTCTGCGCCTTAAGAGAAAGAGTTCCGGCATACTACTAATTTCTTATTTGGCCGTTTGGGATCGGAACAACCTGGGGAAAGTTGTCTTCGATCACAATTTGCCAAAGAGTAGCCCTTTAGTATGATTTCCCCATGGAATTCCTTCATAACCTATCTCCCAGACCAAGGAAGAAAGTATCAGATCTATGTAGTTCTCGACCCCTTTTGTTAAACCAGTTCCTGTACGTATGAATGAATGTTAGTAAAGTAATCTGGTGGGCTTAAATTAGAATAGGTTATTTGCTTATGTTAAATAGTTAGCCTCACACATTAAAAGAAATTTTCATAAGAGCTCTAACCAATCCCCTCCATATCCATCTTCATATTAGCTGATATGCACACTAGACAGGCTAAAATAAAACTCCCGGCTAGAAGTTTTAGACCATACTTTTGTTTCTCAACTTCCTCTTTAGACGAATCATCAATGCTTGTTGTGATAGTCTCTACACTGTCATAGAAGTGCTCTACTGGCGGAACATCGGGAAAAAGACCTCTCCTGAAGATGTCGACTAAATCACACCAAAAATGATCTAGGGGATAGTCACTGAACCAGAAGTTCTATTTTAGAGCAATGGGTATAGCCAATGAATACATTAGAAAATTCAGTTTATCATGAGTCATATTTGGATTACCAAAAAACAACCTAGGAGAAGATGGATATGACGAAGAAAGTGGTAAGTTGATTGAATATTTTTTTTTATCACCTGGTATGAAGGAAGCTAAGTATAGGCCTTGTCTGTAGGCGGAATAGAGTACGCCGTTAGGCAATACGGCAAGCAGTAAGTACTGAAGACTCATTATTGGACAGAAGGGTCCTTGGAAGGAAGGCGAGCAAGCCGGTACAGATACCTCCGGTTTCAGAGCTGGCACCGGAGAAAGCAGCAAGAGGAAGGCCAGTGAATAAATCAAGTACTGTTCTTGAAGTCTCAGAGCTGAGCAGTAGCATCGGAGCTAGCTTGGCAAGAGATGAGCTCGAGCTTCATCATTATCTGAGTCGAGCGAGAGCGTCTTTCTTCTTCTCGAGTGAAGTAGCTTACTATTGTTCTGCGCGCTAGCCCCTCTATGTCTTTGCTTCGTGCTAATGCCCTAAAGTTTGCGCTGAACTTTGGTTTTCTTTAGCGAGGAACCGTTTCACTCGGAATCGATCTAGAGATGCCGGTGCCATTCAACTAGCTGCCGTTATTCCTTACTTAAACAGAAGCAGACGGGATACAACAATAAGATAGACCACTGAAAGTAAGTACCACCACCGCTACTCAAAAGAGTACAGCTAGCGCCTCGAACTAATCACATGCTGCTCCCTGTCTTCCTTCCGTCTTTTATTTTACTACGTCTGATTCATTTCCTGCAAACCTTCCGCCAGCAGTTGATTCAATAGCAAACGATATGCGGATCGGATAAGAAACTATTGGTAGGTTACTTATTCCCACAACTGATGCAGCCGAGTCGTTACAACAGCTAAAAGCAGCTTTCGTTACCAACCCAAGGAGCTTTTAGACACTGTACCTTTAGGTGCGTGCAGGAGCAAGGGCCTCTGCTCTTTAGATTAGCAGAGCCGGGTATAAAGTTCGTGGCAGACTTACCTCTCCATCATTGAACTCTAAGATTTGGACGAGGTTGAGAGTCTTTCTCTCTGCGCCATTACAGCGTTCACCTCTGGTCTTTGAGTTCTGGTTGGCGGGAGGCATCCCGTTAAACCCTTACTTAAAAGGTCAGTTATGGCAAACCCAATGGGATAGAATTCCTTGCGAATTCTAGTTTTCAACTTCTTCCGTGACAACCCAGAAATGTCATGGTTCCTCATATATGCATTCCATCAAGTTAGTGCAAAATTTTACGATTTTTATTTTCTTTGTCCGATCCAGTCCGTTCTGTCTTCTTTCCGACGGATCGGCCCTATTAGAGAAGGGCTTCCGATTCTGTATGACAACAGAACGAGCATTCGCTGGACGGCCAAACATTGAATGAAATGTTGGCATGGGGTTTCGGCAATTTCAATTCCATTTGTTGTCTTTTTCAATTGAAATTTCTCTTGTATACGCCGGTTGAAGTACACGTTGGAGCATCCAAACAAACCAGCAGAGGCGCAGCTGTGGCAGAGACAACAGCAAAAAAAAAAGCACTAGTCTACGTTGATCACCTATCAGCAGGGGAAGCAGCATAGGTGGCAGAAACTAACTAGGGTTTAGGTACCAATTCGTTTACCTCTCCTTAGGTGTCGAGATCCTTTGGAATCTTGTCCCTACCTCTCCTGGTCCGGGCACTGACTCACGTGTTTTGTACCTCTACCTCTTCTACCTGTACCCGCTATTTTGTCTCCAAGCCAAGCGTAGTGCTGGTTGTCAAACTCTTCCACGCCAACTTGTCACTACTAAATGCAGAAGGTCCCCAGACGGGGGGATAAGCAGTGATTAGTGATTCATTGCATATGTGAGGTAGTAGGTCACGTACATTTGTTCCAGATCAATGAATGCGGAACAAAGATAGGCGGATTCCCATTCGTTACAGCTTGCTTGTCCACTCACCATGCGGGATCCGAGAATTGCTTTCTTTAAAAGAAACTTGGTCGTCAACTCGTAATTCAAAGCGCTTAGTTGGGTTCAGCTCTATCGGTCGAAGCAGGTTGATTGGTTCCAGGGCAACGCGCCTATCTGCTCTCTCAAGTCTAATACGCCCCTTATTCCCTTTTCTGTTGGGCTTGCCTTGATTCAAATGACGTGGCTCGTCCAGTTCTAGATGTCGCATCAGTGAAATCCTATTCTCCGCTTTCTTTTCAGAATACAGGACGAACAAGTAGACCCTTTAGAGGGGACGAGATTCAACCTTTGCATTTTATCTTCGATTGAGTTTGAGCTAACGGGAGAAGTTCACTAAAGAACGTCTCTCAATAATATAATAGAGAGTTCCTAGTGAGGAGGTGGTTGGGGTTAATCAGCCATTTCCTTTGCTTGCTCGATCAAACACAACCGCACTGCACTGCTTTTTCTCCAATCGGGGAAGTAGGGGAGCCCAAACCACTTTGTCCACCGCTCTCTCTTATCTTGCGAACCCTTCCTTTTATATGATATATGAACATTTGCATTCGGGCTGCCTAGAGCCTTTCCATTTGTTTAGTGCAGCTCTTGTAAGGCAAGAATTACGGCTTAAAAACAGACGGGAGATTCGGCTACCAAACAAACTGGACAACTAACCCATTCTGTCTCGCATTCTCTTTTTCGGTATTTGAAAAAGATGGCTAAAAAAGGACATTGATATTTAGAAAACTATCCTTTCAATGTTGGTAGGTCGGCACTCAACTAAAGGATTTGGGGCTGATGAAGACAAAGACGTATTGCTATTCGGGATTTCTTATTACCACAGCATAGCGGACGTTGAATTGACTAAAAAAAAGCTAAGGCCTATATTTATCTTCAAAAAGAAGAAGGGGGCAGAACCACGCCTTATGACGAAAGGGGAGAGTGAAACCTAGAACGATACCACTCCGAGAACAAGACATCCTGGACAGAAGGCTGGCAAGAGTGCTACCTCCGAGCTCCCTTACAGGAAGGGGGGAATATGAACTACACGTAGTGTAGTGAAGAGACCACTAAAAGAAAAGAGTTGAATGCGACCATCGAGTTTCTTCAACGAGCCCCTCCCTGGGTCTTTATTAGTATAGTAGGTTCTCCCGTGGTAAGCTCTCTAACTACTGGCTAGGCTGGCCTCCTATTAAACTAAAGATGGTAAGTATTAAACATGGTAAGCCCGACCCGTCACTCACTGAAACCCCGGGAATCCTCCTTTTTTAGGAGTAAGAAGTCCTCTTTCGCCAGTCTCGGTCAATTGAATCTGACTGAGCTTGACAGGTTCGAACTTGCCTTTCCTATTCTTTTCTCTGATTATTGAACTGGTGTCTGAAAGACAACAAAAAAAGGGGGGTAGGAAGAATCTTCTAAGAAAGGTCTTTTCCTCTTCTTTAATGGATGGGAACACATCGAATGAAAAGGATGTCGAATGAGTTGAAAGATGGCAAAAACCCGACTGCCTTGTGAGAAATTCAATCTGAACTTTATTGGCTCCATCACCGGAACCAGCAGCAGCCTCTCTAATCCAATTCCGTTCTACAGGAATGCCAAAACAATGATGATGACCCTTCTCAGAGACTACTTTTTCTGCCCTGCCCGATTGACCGATGGCTCTTTAATGGCTGATTTGCCTGCCTGACCTTATTTCTTTCTCAGAGGAAGGAGCCATCACTTCAAGTGAAGGCAGAAGAGAAGACTGGAAAGGCTAAGAGCAGTAGAAAGTCGAAACTAAGAAGCAGAACCCATTGCTACTACGAACTCGACCCCTTTAAGACTGATTCCTTCAGAGCAAGACTTTGGCGAATAAATCGCTAACAGGCTCAACTCCTAGAGTTCGGGTATAAAAGCCTACTGAAGAATTGGATGCGCATTAAATAAATATTAAATTAAGGCAAGGAACTTTTCCTTAAAAGCCTAATCCCGTCCCGCCGCTATCGTCTTTAGTCTCTAAACCCTCGTAAGGCCACTCTCTCCTCGAAGATTGCCAGGTGTGAGACTCGCCAAGGAAAGAAGGCCAATAGCAGCTTATCTTAGCTTTGAGCTTTCATTCCTTTTGCTCTCATTTAGCTAGAGCTTCTTTCTTTGGATTTCATTTAAAGCCTATAGCAGCTTGAAGCACACTCGATTGAAGTCCTTTTTTTCCCTTGGAAAAGCCCAGTGACGAAGTGGCGAGTGCGGGATGAAGAAGACTCAGACTCCCCAGAGTGGGAAACACTTTTGTGCTCTATAGAAGAGCCATGGGAAGACGACCCGGACTGAGAAATGCAGACATGATAGAAGAAAAGAAGACTGACTTGGCAAGAGACGAACTGAAGTAGGAGGCTGATAGACACCTAAGGAGGAAGCCTGTTACCTTTTGCCGCCAATACTCTGCCTCATTCCTTATTTCATTTCCGGCCTACCTTCTTTATTATTTCTTCATTTCTCACGCTTCTATTTTATCTCTCTTAAAAGCAAAGCGCTATTTCAATTGAAGTTGGTGAAATCTACGATGGATTGAAGCTATCTGGTGCAGGCATTCCCTCTTGCCTCTCTATATGCTCTATGCTGCCCTACTCTCCGCCTTTTCTTTGAATCCCGTGTAAGCTGGTCAATTCTGCCTTTTAGTTCTTATTCAGGTTCTGGCTGTTCGTTCATCCTTCTGCCTTCTATCCTGCCTTTCTTATTGTGCCTGGCTGTCAGCGCATCGTCCTTTGCATGTCTCCGCAAATATATTCTGGAGCGTAAGACCGAAATGCCATTCGACAAATGAAAATTGGAAATGCTGAAGCGCGTATTGAGACTCATTCAGGTCTCTTTGATTTGGTTCTCTCAGTGGTTTCGTATAAATAGTATAAAAGAGGCATTGTGCGTTCTGTTCGTTCAGGCTCGTAATGCAAGAACGAGTAGGATATCTGCTCTCTAGCTTAGCTGGCTATACCGGCAATTCATGACGATGCTAGAATTCATGATGATAGGCGATAGGTAGCAATAAATCTCGTATAATAATAGCCGCTCCGGTAGACGTTCTGACTTGTAAAGAGAGCCTAGCAAGCTCGGACTGCGGACACTTAGCTAACTGGTTATTCATTAGCCTAACCTAATTCGGTGTCAAATTCGTTAAAGCCGCTGAACCACGGTACTATGCTTAACACATGCAAATCTAACGAAGTGCTCCTCTCTTTGAGATTCCGTAAGTAACATCAGTGCAAAAGCCTTTGCTTCTTTATCTTTTGAGTTGTTCTGCCGGATCGGTCGCTCAAGATCTTTGGTCTCTACCCGTAGCCCTTCGCCGTCCTTGTTCCGCGAGTGATCTTTTTTTTCCTTTCTTCGTGAGGATTCCAATCTACTCTTTTTTCGGTATGCTCTTCCGCAATAGGAAGAATAAATAGTATTTATCTATCATGATTCGTAGGTCTTTCAACCACCTGTATTTTTGGTTAAAGATTTTAAAGGGAAAAGTTTCCATATTATGTATGATCTATTCTCAAAAGAAAATTTTCTACTTTAAATTTATATTATTTATATACATTGTGATTCGCAATGGCTTTATCATTGATCATGTGTATGAAAACTTTTCCTCTCTCCTTTACTCAAAAAATCTATATATGATGGAGCCATCGGGCTCCGCGCCAGTGTCTTCGGGTGCCCTTTCACAGAATAACCCAGTTCTGGAGGGTCGACCAGTTCCGGAGGAACATACGTGGGAAGCCGTGACCTCCCCGTTTTACTGCGCCTCCGTTGTGCACATCCCAGGCGAAATTGAAGATCAACTTATCATCTCGAAATTATCATCATTCAACAAATTCTTAGTGAATGTTAAATATGATTTTTTCGGGGGGACCATAGAAGCGGCCTATATCCTCTCCCTCCAACATGGCTCGAGCAATCTCCGTTTTCGCAGTACTACTGTAGGCTAGCCCATGGAAACCCTTACGAACTCTTACCCTTTTAACTTCACTTCTCCCTATTTCCCTCTCCGCTCCCTGAGACAAGAGCACTAAAGTAACGAGTACTATAACGCTAAAGAGCCAGAGCGGAACACCGGATGGAACATAAGAAAGCTAACCTTTATCTTTGCCTATTCTTAATGAGAAGCACTTCCACGTAGTCTGAAAGACGAGTGTAGCAACCAACCTGGAAATTCCTGATTGAAGGAATGCAGTAAGGCTCTACTGCTCCTTAATGAGTTATAAGTTAAAGGAGCTAATGAGCCCTGTAGCTACTGAATTAAGATGTTATGGAGCTCTATCCTTATCCTTAAAGGTATCTTAATGAGGCTTTAAAGAGGCTCTAAGAGCTATAAGAAAGGGTATTTAAGTACTTAGAATATTAGGCCCTGACCATATACACAATCTCGTATGGACGAGGGTGATTCTCATTTCAATTCACCACCGGATAGGGTTTTGGGAGCTTTTGTTTTTTCTTGTTCGGGCTTGGGTTCAAGTCAAGGCGACTAAACAACTGTGCTAAAAACTGAAGCTAAAGGAACAAGGGGGGTGCTCCTCGGGTGAGGAGCGCTACCCGATCTAACTCCAGCGAAATTAACAAATATTATCCGTGCCTATTCTATCCTCTCCCTGGCCTATAAAACAAGAATAAAACATCTCCCGAACCCTAAATCTATCCGTATGGAGCCATTGTTTCTGATCGTCACATCCCTTACTTCTACATGTATAGAGCATCCCCATACATGGACTGAGCCCACCGTAAACTCATGCAGGGGCCCTATGCAGTATCCATTCCACCAGTCTTTTCGCTACTATAGAGTTAAATAAAGCACCCATGGATGGAATCCTATCTGTATTTAGACATAAACTTTTCGGCCGAGAGGTTAGTAGCCGTAGCATGAAGACCTCTCCCAGTTCCCCGACAAGTATGCTAAATATAGAAGGTATTCCTGGACTTTCATAGAGCGATAGCCGCCTTCTCGTAGCCTTTACTTTCCCTAAAAGGACAGATTTCTCCGTATCTCTAGCATTCACCGAATTCCCGCATACAACCATCCAATTCGGCATCCTCCTAGAGATAAAGTTAAGGTAATCTCGACTATCACTTAAGATAATACTTAAATCATAACATCCGAGCGCACTTGAGCAACACCAAAACAAGTCCTTATGGAGCTCACTTGGGACTAAAAGGAGCTGGAGACTTCTGGGCGAAGACCAGAAGGAAACAGCCTGGAGGTAGTTCTTGTAGTTCCTGATCGACCCGACCATTCCTGAGTCTTATGAAGGAATGGAGTAAGGGCAGCTAGAGCTTTATACTTGGGGAGAGTATAGAAAGAAGTAGTGAGCCAAGAGTGAAAAGACCAGCCTTTGTGATTTCTTATTCGAAGGCAGACTTGGACTCCTTTCCTTGGACCAGGCAGTAAAGCAAGCAAGAGATTGAAGCGAAGCGGGGCATGGGAGACAGAAAGTCTTGCGAAAGAAGAGGATCACTTGCTTACATACGTGATTATGCAGCTGGCCCATTAGTGGGTTCAATTCCTGCTTGCCTTTCCTTCAGTAGAGGCTGAAGTTGGCAAAAGGGGGAAGGGATGTTTTTAAAATGCTTTTTGATTGAGTCAGATGTGGCATTTCTGATTCGAGAACAGTTACCCTTTCTTTTTGCTTCGACAATAGATCAAAATAGAGGCACCAAAGCCACCCTACTTAGATCCCCGGATCGCGTTATTGGATTAGTGGGCGCCACAAGACAAATTAGTCGTACAAGGCCATTCGGCTTATCAGAGGCAATGGCCTTCGCCTACGTCAAAGACAGCCGATTCGTCCTACTAAGATGTCTTCTGCTGGGATTGGTTGTCAATGTATGTTATGCTATCTCTGCAGAAGTGACATTATGATGAACTAAAAAAGATCTTCAGGTATATAAAACCCTAGAAAAGGCATTCTTTTATTGGCAAAAGGATCCTTGCTCCGGGCAACTTAGGACCTATTCAGATGCAGCCCCTACCTCTGAAAGCTGAAGGAAGGTATTAATGCAGGCTTTCTCTCTGATAGAAAATCCACCAAAGAGTTTCATTTTATCCCTTGAAAAGCAGGCCGCAATACTTAATGACGGTCTAGATCCAATGTTGAAGCCGAATGCAATGGCATCAACAACTAGTGAACTTGTATGGGTTGGATCTCAGGATCGATATTGGCCCTAAAGGGATAACTTTGCACTAAAGGCAGTTCGAGCATGGACAGGAGGGAGTTGGACATATCGGAAACTATCCGAACGTGAGACAAGAGCGCCTTCAACCATACCCGCATCCAACCATGGAGGCAGGTACGCTCTAAGAACTCTTGTTCTGGATCGCAGACTTGATCCTCCTCGTTCCCCAGAATACATTCTATCTGTGGTTCACGAGGACGGGTTTCATCTGCTAACCACCACCACAGCTGACCTCTTTGATAGGGATTGATAGGCATATTACCTCCCAACCACCATTCAAAGTCTGCAGCGGACGGTCGGACAGGGGAGAGAAGAAAATCCCTTGCGTTGGGAAGAGGCGAGTCTACCTAAGACTTTGTACCCAGCCCCAGACAAACGGAAAAGAACTCCCATCGAAAGAGCGGGATAATTCGTCGACCTGAAAGGCTCGAAGACCGGAACAGGTGTTCAGTGCAGTGAGGGAAGGGATTGACACTGGAGACAGGTCAACCCTCGCACCCCAGCACATGAACTTCTTGGCAAACTCCAGACCCCCGCGTGCTGAAAGTATGGATTTCTTTTCGGAAACCAACACTTGTAAGCCGCGCAAGATCAGTGCGTACTCTCTCGCAACTGTACTATCCGCAATGACAACATTATCACCGAGGATAGCATAGTTTCGATAGGGTCCACGCCGATTCGGGTCGGCCCGCAATGCCGCCCACCACACAATTATATGATGTGTGAGTGAGAAGAGGCTCCAGGAGAGGTAATACCCAAGAGGTTGACCAACAGCAAATCTGGCCGTATACTTCTTACGTGTCAGTGGTGGCCCAATAGTGAACCACGACGTCGACAAAGAAGCAACGACAGTTGCTGAGGCAACTTCCTCCCCAAACAGCTCTGCCATCACGTGGAAAAGAACGACCGACGGGAAGCGGTCCGTAGCTGACGATAAATCGTAGCTCGTGACATCTCCACCGTCGAGAACATATTTAAGCGGGGCAGTCTGATTGTAGGTACCATCGTTTGGGAGACGCCGCAAAACGCGCATCGCCCAATCGTGGTAAGGTTTTAAAAGGCACTGTTTAACATAGTTACATACCTAAAATCAAAGTATGAAAATGAGTTTCTATAGGCAGACATTAGCCTCTGAGCGAATCTACCCTTCTTAGGTGTTTTAGCACTCCGATCGTCTAACGGATTGAAGCCTAAACAACAAGATCCGAGGCAGGAGCTTTGGGTTGCCCATCAGTTCATTCAGTTTGGATTTCCTCAAACATAGGCACTATAGGCAGCTACCCGAGAGATCAATCTTCATGCAAGGAATGTGGGAAATAGCCTGGCAAAGGCATCTTCTATAGATGGACCGAAACCGGACCTAAAGGATTTGCCTGGGGCAGAAAGTGAAAGTGGTTAAAAGACTTCACCAATTGCTGCTAACGATGCTTCTTGTTTTGTGTTTACTGACACAACGAGCCCAACAGGAACCTCTGTAAAAGAGGAATTTTTACAGTAAGTAGGGCAGTCAAGGGCTCTTAGAGGATATCTATTTCCATCTGAACTAAGGTTATCCAGGTATCGGCCCTAAGAACATGTGCTAAAGCACCTTTCCGGCGATAAATCCGCTGAATAAGCTTGTGGGGGAGACTCAGCTGCTAGCTGAGATCTTCTTGTTTCGACTTTCTTGCTTGTTAATGGGTGGGCCAAAGCTCCTAGCGTTAGCGAGAAAACTACCTATTTCAAGGTAGGACCCAGACCGATAGATTTATTCTATAGCGAAGGATCTGAAGGTCTGAAAGCGCGTAAATAGCTTCTGAGAGAATCCAGCTACTTGACGGTCTTCTCTTGAAGAGGTGTTTTACGCACTTGAATCTCTATCAATAACAATAGGAATAAAAACCTGATTAGAATCGTTAGGAAGTGCACTTATTTTCTTGTGTTAGGGCGGGGAAGTATATGCTGCGACACAACTCAAGCGGAAGACCCCCGGTTGTAACGGAAGCGAAAAGAGGAATGAATTGGTTCGTCACCGTTTGTTATACCTGGTAATAGACCCAAACTCCGAAAAAGAAAGGGTCAATGGATCAGTTTATCACTTCGGCCTGCCTTATTCCTTTGAGGATAGGCATCGGGGCTAGAAGACTACTGTGATACAAAACCACTCAGCGAGGCAGAATCTGCAAACGGTCACATTGTTTTTGTGTTTGTATAGTAATAAAGTTCGGCCTTCGGACGGGATGATGGGTAGAAAGTCTTTCTGCCTGGTTTCGAATGGGAGCGAATCTCAATGACCAGACGAATCCGCAGCAAAGGCATCTGCCAATTATGTTACGCCAGTGATTGTAGAAAAAGAGTGAAACGGGCTTAGAGGCTGCTAGAGACCTTTAAACCTCTATTTTACACCTACACCTAAATGGTTAGGTATCAGGTAAAGACTCTCAAACCCAAGCTTAACAAGTGGCAATACGGCGAAAGCTGCCTAGCTTCTTTCTTCACAGACAGCGTAGTGATAAGAAAATGAGAATGCCGTTAACTCAGATCCAAGACGGAAAGTGGTTGATGACGACTTTGAGTAGGAGGACTAATTCATCACAACGGGTTTAATCCCGAGATCCTTCTTCCCTTGAGCAGTGAACTGTCCTGCTAGCCTTACCCTGCAGTGAAGTTTCTTCCTTCTTAGATCGGTTCTTCCATCTCGTTCCTCATTCATATATGTAGAAATAGTGCTAGGATGAAGAAAGGAAGAGCTAATCTTTCGCCGCTACGATCTTGCTTTCTCTTAAGAAATGACCGCTTTCGCCCCCCTTTCGGTAATGCCGCATCTGAGAATAAAAGAAAATTCCTCTTCGTGCATTCATTTATTCAACTTAATATGGGGGAAGTACTACACAGTAGTGTTGGCTTGGTCTCGCTCCCTTCCCGCACTATTCCTCCCCACTCAAAAGAGCGATGGAGAATCTCGATCACTGAACGTCCGGGGCGATTTGAAGCTAGTTGACTTGTAGTGCCTTCGATCGATAAAGCTTCTGGTCAAGATTACAAAACGATGCTTCCTTGATTCCTCTAGTGTGGTTTCTTCTTATTTAGTAATAGAAGGATAAAGCGCTGTAATACTGAGTCGTATGGGAAAGCTTCGGTATATTATATTAGTTGGTTGGTTCACAATCGTTATTGTGTTGGTTTACGCCTTGGTGATCTAATTGCTTCTACTTAACTCAGAAGTCAGGTTGCTAGCTCGTCCGGTTCATTTGCTGTCCCTGCCCGCTCGCACTCTCTTCTCCTGCTGCTGTCCTCCGTCCAGTTTCGGATCGAAGAAAGAACATATTTTAGCAAGTTTGAAAAGCCTTAAGACAGCCCAACTAATGGTTGAAGTTATGAGTCAAAGATAGGAAGCTTTTTTTTTCCGATTCGGTTTTTTTCTTACAACACGCGATAATAAAATATGGATTCTCATATTTGTCGAACAAAATACCAATCCGGGTTTGAGTTCGGATTGGAATTCTGATTCAAGTGAACAAAGAATAAGCCTATTTATTTCTGATTCTAATACTAGTAGTTCTAGCGGTCGACTCGGCTCTTTCAAATTGTTTCTCATTATTGAGAAAGGGTAACAAAGATAAAATACGAGCTTGTTTTATAGCAATAGTAATTAATCGTTGTTGTTTCAAGGTCAATCTATTCACTCGCCTAGATAATATTTTTCCTTGTTCACTAATAAATCGACTAATTAAACTCATGTTTCTATAATCAATTCGATCCCCCGATTGAATCGGGGGCAAACGCCTACGAAAAGAGCGCTTGGACTTAAGAAAGGGTCGCTTGGATTTATCCATGGTTTCTTTGTTTAGTTTATTTATTATTTTCTTATTCCGAAAATCCTATTTCTGAATTGTCATTTTAACCCAAAAGAGGATGATTTAAATATGAATATGTTCTATATAACGTGATTTTACCCCTGTCCTTGAAAGGCTTGGTTCGATCTATTTCTTTATTTCCCCATGAATCATATGTTTGTAACAATAGGGGCAGAATTTTATCAATTCTAATCGATTAGGGGTATTGTGCCGGTTCTTTTGAGTAATATATCTGGAAATGCCCGTTGATGCCTTCTTAACACCATTTCGAATACAACCGGTACATTCCAAAATCACCGTTCCTCGTGCATCTTTCCTCTTGGCCATGAACCTCCTTTTTATTTTTGATTTATTTAACTCTTCCATTTTTTTTGATTCGAAACGAAGAAAAAGGAAAGAAGGAAAAAAGAGAAAAAAGGGAGGGGGAAGTATTAGTCACAGATATTTGATTGTATCTCTAATCTTCTTCACTCCTTCCGATGTCAATAACTAG